CAAGAATTGCCTAGTTAAAATGTATGATCCATTTTTAAATGGGATGTATCGTGGAAGAATGAAGAAATTTTTTTCTTCTTCAATCATAAACGAAACTTCGATAGAAAATTGCACAGAAACATCTGAACTAAATAAAATTCATGATATCCTTCTTCCCTATCCTAATTCTCCAGAATATGAACAGAAAATCGAAAGAGCAGAAAAAAAACAAGTAAAAATAGATTCAAATAATAGGTTAAAGTTTTCATTGAACGCAATTCTAACTAACCCTAAACGTGAAAAAGACTCTATTGGAATAAACAAAATAGGTAAAAAACCCCCTCGATGGTCATACAAATTAATCAATGAGTTGGAACAACATTTTAAAAAACGACGAAAAGAACAAGGCATAATGCAAGGGCTGGATCACCAACTTCGAACAAGAAGATTTAAACGTATAGCTTTTTTAACTCGTTCCAGACGAAGTTTTAAGAAGTCTCATTTCAAGAATTATAATCTTTATAGCAAATTTAATAGAGATTCGGGTTTTATAAGTTATTTAGAAGAACCGGATTTTCGTCGAGCCGTAATAAAAGGATCTATGCGCGTTCAAAGGCGTAAAATGGTTATTTGGGGACCCTCTCAAGGAAATCCCCATTCCCCCCTTTTTTTGGAAAAAATGGAGGATTTTCCTTTTCCTATATCCAACCTAATGAAACTTTTTTGTAATATTAGAGATTGGTTGGGTAAAAAGTCAGAATTCGAAATTTTAGATCAACAGTTCCAAATAAAAAAAAATAATCAGGAAGATGCAATGGAATTCTGGGATAACATTCCATATGCACAAAAAACAAGAAGTGTTCTGTTACTAGGTCAATCAATTTTTAGAAGATATATTAAATTACCCTTATTCATAATAGTTAAGAATATTGGCCGTATTTTATTACGGCAATCTCCGGAATGGTATGAAGATTTCCAAGATTGGAATAGAGAAATTTATCTAAAGTGCAGCTATAATGGTCTTCAATTCTCCAAAACGGAATTTCCCAAAAATTGGTTAAGAGAAGGTTTTCAGATCAAAATCCTATATCCTTTTCATTTAAAACCTTGGCACAGATCTAAACTACGACTCTCTGATAGCGATCGAAAGCAAGAGGAGGATTTTGATTCTTGTTTTTTAACAGTTTTGGGAATGGAAACAGAATATCCTTTTGGGCCTCCCCGAAAAACACCTTCCTTTTTTGAACCTATTTTTAAAGATGTAGACTATAAAGTCGAAATCAGAAAATTCAATTTTAGAGTTCGAAGAGTTTTAAAAAAAATAACAAAGAAACAAACAAAAGCTGTTTTATTTGTAAAACAAATACTTTTAAAAGGAACAAAAATTCCATTATTTATACCGAGAGAAATATATGAATCAAGTCAAACTCAAACAGAAAATGATTCTATAATCAGCAAAAAGATAATTCATGAATCACTTAGTCAAAATCGAGCTACATCGACAAATTATTTACAGGCAAAAGAAGAAATGCAACCTAGAATTGATAGAAGAAACACAATCAGAAATCAAATAGAAATAATGAAAAAAAATAAAAAGAATAATGGAGAATCACCCCCAAAAATTTGGAAACTATTAAAAAGAAAAAATATTGAATTATTAATTCAATTTTGCATTGAAAAAATATACATTGATATCTTTCTATGTATCATTAATATGCGCAGAACCGCTCTATACCTTTTTATGGAATCAACAAAAAAAATTGTTGAGAAACACATTGACAATAATAAAAGAAATCAAGATCAAGAACGGATTAAGAAAACAAAACAAAATAAAATTGACTTTATTTCGCCTATGACTATAAAAAGGATATTTGATAATCTTAGAAATAGTAAGCGAAAGTCACATATTTTTTTTGATTTATCTTACTTGTCACAAAAATATGTATTTTTTAAATTATCACAAACCCAAGCAATTAACTTCAATAAGGTAAGATCTATTCTTCAATATAATGGACCATCTTTTTTTCTTAAGAATGAGATAAAGGATTTATTTGGAAAACAAGGAATATTTGATTCCGAAATAAGACATAAGAAACTTCCAAATTATGGAATGAATCCGTGGAAAAACTGGTTAAGAGGTCATTATCAATACGATTTATCTCAGATTACATGGTCTACATTAGTCCCCCAAAAATGGCGAAATGGGATAAATACCTCTCAAAATAATGATTTAAAGAAATGGTACTCCTATGAAAAGGACCCTTTTTTTGATTTCAAAAAAAAACAAAATTTGAAAATCTATTTATTATCAAATAAAGAGGATAATTTTGAAAAAAACTATAGATATGATCTTTTATCATATAAATATATTCATTCTGAAACTAAGAAAAAATCCTGTATTTATAGAACATCATTAGAAAGAAATAAAAAGAAAAAGCAGGAAAATTCCACCAGAAAAATTTTTAACATACTCAAGAATATTCCTATAAAGAATTATCTAGGAAAAAGTGATATTATATAT